TGGATATTATTTGAAAATGAGTAGTTCAGAGAGAATCGAACTTTTGATTGATCCAGGCACTTGGGATCCTATGGATGAAGACATGGTATCTCTGGATCCCATTGAATTTCATTCGGAGGAGGAGCCATATAAAGATCGTATTGATTCTTATCAAAGAAAGACAGGGTTAACTGAGGCTGTTCAAACAGGTATAGGCCAACTAAATGGTATCCCCGTCGCAATTGGGGTTATGGATTTTCAGTTTATGGGAGGTAGTATGGGATCTGTAGTCGGAGAGAAAATTACCCGTTTGGTCGAGTATGCTACCAAAAAATTTATACCTCTTGTTATAGTGTGTGCTTCTGGGGGTGCACGTATGCAAGAAGGAAGTTTGAGCTTGATGCAAATGGCTAAAATATCTTCTGCTTTATATGATTATCAATCAAATAAAAAACTATTTTATGTACCAATTCTTACATCCCCGACGACGGGTGGGGTGACAGCTAGTTTTGGTATGTTGGGGGATATCATTATTGCCGAACCCAATGCCTACATTGCATTTGCGGGTAAAAGAGTAATTGAACAAACATTGAATAAAACAGTACCCGAAGGGTCACAAGCGGCTGAATATTTATTCCAGAAGGGCTTATTCGATCTAATTGTACCACGTAATCTTTTAAAAAGCGTTCTGAGTGAGTTATTTCAACTCCACGCCTTTTTTCAAAATTAAAAGACTATTTCGTTTAATTTGTTTTTTTTTAGTAAACACGTAGTTAGCTTATCGGAATCAAAAAAAGAAGAACAATTTTTTTGGTGACTTAAGATCTATAAGATCAAATTCTAGAAATAATAACCAGTTGCATATAATAAATAATAACCAGTTGCATATAATTTTTCTTTTTTTTTTTTTACTAATATTCATGATTACGAATCAGCAAGCCTCTATAAAAGAATGAATTCTTGCTTTTGTGAAATTAGGCGAAGTTCTTCTTACGTATGTATTATCTAATAAAATAAGAAATTCAAATAGAGAAAATATATAATTATGTATTTTTCTATATTTGAATTTTTACTAAGAAGTCTAGAAATCTTTCAGTAATTTTGAAAAAACCTTTTCTTTATTAAATTAGAAGACAAGAACAAACAAAAAATCATAATAAACTCAATTTTCATACATATTCTTCGTGTCGAAAGATGAATAAGTCCATTTATTTAGTTCTACATTCTTTACACTTATTATATATACTCATTTAGATATATACTTCGATCTATATGAAAATGAAAGTTTCATAATTACAAAAATAGTAATTAGAATAGTATTAATAAGGAATTTTCATTTTATAATTCAAATTATTACAAGATATCTTTATAACAATAGAAACAATATAATAATAACAGGTACAAATAGTAAATTAAATCGAGGTATTCATTCTATGATAACTTTCAACTTTCCCTCTATTTTTGTGCCTTTAGTGGGCCTAGTATTTCCGGCCATGGCAATGGCTTCTTTATTTCTTTATGTTCAAAAAAACAAGATTGTTTAGATCTCTCATAGGACTAAATCTCATTATCTTTTTTTTTGAACTTAGATAAAAAAAAATAAATATCTATTTATTTGAGTATGGTATAACTGAGTATGGTATAACATGGGGTTTCCGCTTAATAGAAATAGAACATACATAAATCAAAGAGTTCTTATACATACAGAAAATGCTATATGGGTAAATTTATTCTAGCTATTTTCAACTAGAATAAGGATTGGCGGATGTCAGAAATGGAAGGTCTATGTATTAATATGTATGCCGATATCCTTAGTGGGGCCATAAAGTGAAGAGGCATTTTTCCATCTAACCCATTTTATGAATTTTTCCTAAGGGTTCACATCAAAATAGTGCTAGTTGATGAGAGTTATTTCGGAAACAAAATACAGTAAAGTCAAATTCATTGGGCTATGCTCTCAATTCCAATAAAATGAAATCAGATCAAGTATGAGTTGGCGATCAGAACATATATGGATAGAACTTATAAGGGGGTCTCGAAAAATAAGTAATTTTTCCTGGGCCATTATCCTTTTTTTAGGTTCATCAGGCTTCTTATTGGTTGGAACTTCCAGTTATCTTGGTAAAAATTTGATATCTTTATTTCCATCTCAACAAATCCTTTTTTTTCCACAAGGGCTCGTAATGTCTTTTTATGGGTTCGCGGGTCTTTTTATTAGCGCCTACTTATGGTGTACAATTTCGTGGAATGTGGGTAGTGGTTATGATCGATTCGATAGAAAAGAAGGAATAGTGTGTATTTTTCGTTGGGGATTTCCCGGCAAAAATCGTCGTGTCTTCCTACGATTTCTTATAAAAGATATTCAGTCTGTGCGAATAGAAGTTAAAGAGGGGATTTATGCTCGCCGTGTTCTTTATATGGAAATCCGAGGACAGGGGGCCATTCCCTTGACGCGCACTGATGAGAATTTGACGCCACGAGAAATTGAACAAAAAGCTGCCGAATTGGCCTATTTTTTGCG